CACTTGGGGTCCTATGGATGAAGACATGATCTCTCTGGATCCCATTGAATTTCAGTCTGAAGAAGAGCTTTATAAAGATCGTATTGATTTTTATCAAAGAAAGACAGGATTAACTGAGGCTATTCAAACAGGCACGGGTCAACTAAACGGTATTCCTATAGCAATCGGGGTTATGGATTTTCAGTTTATGGGGGGTAGTATGGGATCCGTAGTAGGCGAGAAAATCACCCGTTTGATCGAATACGCTACCAATAATTTTTTACCTCTTATTCTAGTGTGTGCTTCCGGAGGAGCACGCATGCAAGAAGGAAGTTTGAGCTTGATGCAAATGGCTAAAATATCTTCCGCTTTATATGATTATCAATCAAATAAAAAGTTATTTTATGTATCAATTCTTACATCTCCTACTACTGGTGGAGTGACCGCGAGTTTTGGTATGTTGGGGGATATCATTATTGCTGAACCCAATGCCTATATTGCATTTGCGGGTAAAAGAGTAATTGAGCAAACATTGAATAAAACAATACCTGAAGGTTCACAGGCGGCTGAATATTTATTCCATAAGGGTTTATTCGATCCAATCGTACCACGTAATCCTTTAAAAGGTGTTCTGAGTGAGTTAGTTCAGCTCCACGGTTTTTTTCCTTTGAATCAAAATTCAATCAAGTAGAGTCTTAAGTTAAATTATTTTCTTTGTAGTGAAAAGGCAGTTAGTTAGTTTATCAGAATCAAAGTCAAAGCCCGCGTAATGGGCTTTGACTTTGTGACATAAAATGGAATTGTCGAAAAATGAATTATGTGGATAATTATTATTATCCGATATTACTAATGAGTAAACCTCTATCGACAAGATAAAAAGCGAATTTTTCCTTCTGTGAAATGAAATTCGAATTTGGCGAGACAAATAAAACGAATTTTATCTTCCTCCATTGCTTGCATATGTATATATAATTCAAATATAGAAAAAATATAATATAAATATAGAGTTTTGCATCTTTCTATATCTCCCGAAAATTCGATTTTTACTAAAAATCCCTGTTCTTGGGTCGGATTCTAACGAATCGAATCTTTCGACAATTTGTAATAAACTTTTTATTTATTAAATTCAAAAATTGAAATTCGAAATTAAAATTAGAAGACAAGAACAATAGAATAATAAGAAAAGTAAGAATAAAGTAAGATAATAAAGAAAGTGGATTATCTTATCATACACCTATTTTATTTGATTTAGAAAGATGGGCAAGTCCTTTTATTTAACTCTACATTCCTTGCACTTATTAGATATCTAGACTCGCTTAGAAATACTTAGTATTTAGATATATTTAGTATAATATACGAATTATAATATACGAATTATAATATAATCATTATAAGATATATTTCTAACTAACAATATAACAGGTACAAATATTAAATTGAGGTACCCATTTTATGACAACTTTCAGCAACTTTCCCTCTATTTTTGTGCCTTTAGTAGGCCTAGTATTTCCGGCAATTGCAATTGCTTCTTTATCTTTGTATGTTCAAAAAACTAAGATTTTTTAGATTGGATGGGGCCAAGACCAAATCTTATCTATTTTTTTTTTCAAGACTTAGATGCCACGGATACCTATTTAGTAGAATATTGTATAACATCCGGCTTCCCCGAACCGAACATAAATGAAACCTCTTATGCATACGTAAACATGATAACATAAATGAAACCCTTTATGCATACGTAAACATGATATAGGGTTAAATGAATTATAGCAAGTACCGAACGGATGTATGAAATTAAAGTCTATATATCTAGTAGATCCGTATAGGGGATCATATAAAAGGGGATGATTTTAGATCTAAGCAATTTGATGAATTCCTTCTAAAAGTTCATATCAAAATATCAAAATAGTACTAGTTGATGAGAGTTACTTCGGAAACAAAAAAAAAAGTAAATTTTGGTTATTCTCTCAATTCCAATAAAATGCAACTGGATCTAGTATGTATGAGTTGGCGATCAGAATCTATATGGATAGAATTTATAGTGGGATCTCGAAAAACAAGCAATTTCTGCTGGGCCTTTATCCTTTTTTTTGGTTCATTAGGGTTTTTATTAGTTGGAACTTCTAGTTATCTTGGTAGGAATTTGATATCTTTATTTCCGTCTCAGCAAATAGTTTTTTTTCCACAAGGAATCGTAATGTCTTTCTATGGGATCGCGGGCCTCTTTATTAGTTCCTATTTGTGGTGCACGATTTTTTGGAATGTAGGGAGTGGTTATGATCGATTCGATAGACAAGAGGGAATAGTATGTATTTTTCGTTGGGGTTTTCCTGGAAAAAATCGTCGCATCTTTCTACGATTCCTTATGAAAGATATTCAGTCCATCAGAATAGAAGTTAAAGAGGGTATTTATGCTCGTCGTGTCCTTTATATGGAAATCAGAGGCCAGGGGGCCATTCCCTTGACTCGTACTGATGAGAATTTAACTCCGCGAGAAATTGAGCAAAAAGCTGCTGAATTGGCCTATTTTTTGCGTGTACCGATTGAAGTCTTTTGAAATGAATTGCAGAGAATAAATGCTTTCTCGCCAGGAGGAAAAAACTCAAGCCAAGAATCCTCTTTTTTCTATAGCAGAACTAAACTGAAGTTTCTTCAGAATGCCCATTCGAACCAAAGCAGACGTATACGGAAGAGTCATAACATAAAAAAAAAAGTTTTTTTTGTCCACAAAAATTGTTTTTTTTTATGCGTCTGTAAAACCACTCAATTTAATTCGGTAACAAAACAAGCAAGAAATCGAAATAATGGATTTGTCTCATATATCAAAGTATTTCGAAATAAGGATTTTCGCTTTTTAGTTTCAATATTTTGAGTTGATACGTTAGATACAGAATATAGCCAGGGCGCTCCTTCGCCTCAAAATCTGAATAGAACAATCTTTATTATTTGAAGCGGTTCTTTCGGGCAGTTATCAAAAGAGGGCAATTGCTTCGAATTTGATCAATTGAGATATCTGGAAACAATAACAATATCAATATAACAATAATATAGATATTTCATTCGAACATTCGAATTCAAAATGGATTCTTTTTTTCTATTTCTGTATTCTTTTTAGATTCAAGGACTAAGCACTGAATCAAAAAAAAAACAGAGACTAGATTCATGGGCCCCTACCTTATAATTATAATATAATGAAATAATATAATGAAAGGCATGCTTGATAGAAAGATTAGATCACATAAAGTCAACGAATGAGGTGGGTTCATTAACAATTCACAGATGAAAAAATGGCAAAAAAGAAAGCATTCACTCCCCTTCTATATCTTGCATCTATAGTATTTTTGCCCTGGTGGATCTCTCTCTCATTTAATAAAAGTCTGAAATCTTGGATTACTAATTGGTGGAATGCTAGGCAATCCGAAACCTTTTTGAATGATATTCAAGAAAAGAGTATTCTAGAACAATTCATAGAAGTAGAGGAACTCTTCCTGTTGGACGAAATGATAAAAGAATACCCGGAAACACATCTACAAAAACTACGTATAGGAATCCACAAAGAAACGATCCAATTGATCAAGATGCACAATGAGGATCGTATCCATACGATTTTGCACTTCTCGACAAATCTAATCTGTTTCGTTATTCTAAGTGGTTATTCTATTTTGGGGAATGAAGAACTTCTTATTCTTAACTCTTGGGTTCAAGAATTCCTATATAATTTAAGCGACACAATAAAAGCTTTTTCTATTCTTTTATTAACAGATTTATGTATCGGATTCCATTCGCCCCACGGTTGGGAACTAATGATTGGCTATATCTACAAAGATTTTGGATTTGCTCATAATGATCAAATTATATCTGGTCTTGTTTCTACATTTCCAGTCATTCTAGATACAATTTTAAAATATTGGATCTTTCGTTATTTAAATCGTGTATCTCCGTCACTTGTAGTTATTTATCATTCAATGAATGACTGAAAAATGATTCACGGATTCAAGTATAATCTTTCCTTACTTTCTATATAAGCAAAGCATGCAAAGTCGTACTTACTTTACTCTTTCTACCCATCAGGAGACTCCTCTATTTCAGTCATTTTTTTTTCAGTTTTCAGTAAAAGTAAATAGCAGAATCGTGGATAGGGAACTATACTAGTGACCTACCTAATTTTATTGTAGAAATTTTCGGGATCAATGATTGGACCATGCAAACTAGAAATACTTTTTCTTGGATAAAGAAGGAGATTACTCGATCCATTTCCGTATCGCTCATGATCTATATAATAACCGGGGCATCCATTTCAAATGCATATCCCATTTTTGCGCAGCAGGGGTATGAAAATCCACGAGAAGCAACTGGGCGTATTGTATGTGCCAATTGCCATTTAGCTAATAAACCCGTGGATATTGAGGTTCCACAAGCGGTACTTCCTGATACTGTATTTGAAGCGGTTGTTAGAATTCCTTATGATATGCAACTGAAACAAGTTCTTGCTAATGGTAAGAAAGGGGCTTTGAATGTGGGTGCTGTTCTTATTTTACCGGAGGGGTTTGAGTTAGCCCCTCCTGATCGTATTTCGCCCGAGATGAAAGAAAAGATAGGCAATCTCTCTTTTCAGAACTACCGCCCCACTAAGAAAAATATTCTTGTGATAGGTCCTGTTCCTGGTCAAAAATATAGTGAAATCACCTTTCCTATTCTTTCCCCAGACCCTGCTAGTAATAAGGATGTTCATTTCTTAAAATATCCCATATACGTAGGCGGAAACAGGGGAAGGGGACAGATTTATCCCGACGGGAACAAAAGTAACAATACAGTTTATAATGCTACGGCAACAGGTATAGTAAGCAAAATCATACGAAAAGAAAAAGGGGGGTACGAAATAACCATAACGGATGCATTGGATGGACATCAAGTGGTTGATATTATTCCCCCAGGACCAGAACTTCTTGTTTCAGAGGGTGAATCTATCAAACTCGATCAACCATTAACAATTAATCCTAATGTGGGTGGATTTGGTCAGG